ATTCAACGATGATTTTATTCAACTAATCATAAAGATATTGGAACTTTATATTTATTATTTGCTTTTTGAAGAGCAATTATTGGAACTAGGTTTAGATCTATTATTCGAATAGAATTAAGTAATCCCGGATATTTAATTGGAGATGATCAAATTTATAATGTAATTGTAACATCCCATGCTTTTATTATAATTTTTTTTATAATCATACCATCTTTAATCGGTGGATTTGGAAATTGATTATCTCCATTAATATTAACTGCACCTGACATGGCTTTCCCACGATTAAATAATATAAGATTTTGATTACTAATTCCTAGAATTTTTTTATTACTTTTTAGATCTTTAATTGAGGGGGGAGCAGGTACTGGTTGAACTGTTTATCCTCCCCTATCAAATTTTAATTTTCATAGTAGGATTAGAGTAGATTTGACTATTTTTAGACTCCATTTAGCTGGAATCTCTTCTATTCTTGGAGCAATTAATTTTATCACTACAATTATTAATATACGACCTAAATCGATATCATTGGAAATAATACCTCTCTTTCCATGATCTATTTTAATTACTGCAATTTTATTACTTTTATCTTTGCCAGTTCTTGCAGGTGCAATTACTATATTATTATTTGATCGTAATTTTAATACAACTTTTTTTGATCCTAGGGGAGGGGGAGATCCTATTTTATATCAACATTTATTTTGATTTTTTGGACATCCGGAAGTTTATATTTTAATTATTCCAGGATTTGGAATAATTTCCCACATTGTTTGTTATCAAACTGGAAAAAAGAAACCTTTTGGAAATATTAGAATAATCTATGCAATATTAACAATTGGTATTTTAGGATTTATTGTTTGAGCCCACCATATATTTACAATCGGATTGGATATTGATACTCGGGCTTATTTTACTGCTGCCACGATAATTATTGCAATTCCGACAGGAATTAAGATTTTTTCATGAATTTCAACACTCCACGGAGTTAATATCAATTTTAACCCACCGATTCTTTGATCTTTAGGATTTATTTTTTTATTTACAATTGGTGGAATTACAGGGATTATTTTAGCCAATTCAAGAATTGATATTATTTTACATGATACTTACTATGTGGTAGGTCATTTTCATTATGTTTTATCAATAGGGGCTGTATTTTCTATTATTGCCAGAATCATTCACTGATTCCCTATAATATTTAGACTCCCATTTAATATAAAAATATTAAAAATTCATTTTTGAATGATATTTATTGGAGTAAATACTACATTTTTTCCACAACATTTTTTAGGATTAAATGGCATGCCTCGACGATATTCAGACTACCCTGATTTTTTTTATAATTGAAATCTAATTTCAAGAATAGGATCTTTTATTAGAATTTTTAGATTTATCTTATTTATTTATATTTTCTGAGAGGCTATAACACTTAAATATCAATTAGTATCGAATTTTTATACTAATACCTCCATTGAATGACAATTTAACCACCCTCCTGTTAACCATACTTCTACTGAACCTAGAGAAATCCTAAAAAAATAAATAATTTATGCCTTTTTGATCATCAATTTATATTCCAAATAGAAATTCGCCACTTATAGAACAATTATTATTCCTTCATGATCACTCTATAATTATCTTAATTATTGTTAGAACATTAATTTCCTATATTATAATTAACTTATTGATAAATAAATTTTATAATAAAAATTTTATTGAAAATCATAATTTAGAAATATTGTGAACTATCATACCCTTATTTTTATTAATCTTTATTGCAATTCCCAGTTTACGAATTTTATATTTATTGGATGAAAATTATAAACCAAACTTAACATTAAAAATTATTGGACATCAATGATATTGAAGATATGAAATCAAAAACTTCAATTTATCTTATGATTGTTTTATAATTCCAAATAGAGAATTGACTTTAAATAATTTCCGACTATTAGATACAGATAATAATGTAATTTTACCCTTTAATATAAATAACCGTATTTTATGTACTTCTGCAGATGTCATTCATGCATGGACAATCCCTACCTTGGGAGTAAAAATAGATGCAATTCCAGGACGACTTAATCAAGCATTAATTTTTTCTAAACGGCCGGGGTTGTTTTTTGGACAATGTTCGGAAATTTGTGGGGTAAATCATAGATTTATACCTATTACTATAGAAATAACAAGAGTTAAAAATTTTTTGAATTTTTATAGAAATTCATTAGATGGCAGAATTATGTAATGATCTTTTAAATCATTTATGATATTATAAAATCTCTAATGGAAGATTTAGTTAAATTATAACATTAAATTGTCATTTTAATATTACTTATAGGGTAATCTTTGATTCCTCAAATATATCCCATATCCTGAATATATCCGTATATAATAGTCTTATTTTCAATTATAATTTATAATTTTTACCTATATTTTTTTTTTTTAAAAGTTAAAAAAAGATATAAAAAATCCTACCTAATATCTATTCGATGATCCAAAATTTGACCACCTAAAATAATTTTTAAATGATAAGAAATCTTTTTAGAATCTTTGACCCTTCTAATTCATCTTTTTTTAAACTTAATTGATTAGTTATATTCTTATATTTTTTTATACTACCTTGCCAATATTGATTTATGCCTAATCGATATAATTTTTTATTTTTCCTTCTTTTAATTAATTTAAAAAAAGAAATTAAATCTATTATTAATAAAAATCAATTTATTAATATTTATTTAATAATAAGAATTTTTTTATATATTAGATATAATAATTTTATAGGTTTATTCCCATATAATTTTACATCTACAAGTCATATCTGTATTACTATTCCTCTTGCTATAAGATTATGATTATGTTTTAATTTATATAATATTATTATAAAATTTAACAAATTAATAAGTCATATAATTCCTAAAAATACACCTATTATACTAAGATTTTTTATTTGCATTATTGAGACTATTTCTATATTTTCACGACCTATTTCTTTATCAATTCGATTAGCCGCTAATATAATTGCAGGACATTTACTTTTAAATTTATTAAGTTCTATAATTTATAATATTTTTATATGGACTAGAATTATAACTCCCCTCATAATATTACTATTTTTAGAAATAATAGTAAGAATTATTCAAAGATATGTTTTTATTTTATTAGTAGTAATATATATAAATGAAACTAAATAAATGTCTTTTAAATTTCACCCATTCCACATTGTTTCCAATAGGCCCTGGCCTCTCTTAAGATCTCTAAATATTAGTATTTTAATAATTAGTATTTTATATATAATTAAATATAAAATTATAAGTATATTAATATTCATATTTTTATCTATAATTTTAAATAGATATCTATGATGACGAGATGTAATCCGAGAAAGGACTATAATTGGAGATCATACTAAATCAGTAATAAAAAGATTAAAAATTAGAATACTTTTATTCATTTTAAGAGAAATTTTTTTCTTTTTAAGATTTTTTTGATCATATTTTCATAATATATTATCTCCAGATATAAATATTGGAATGCTTTGACCCCCTATAAATATTTTATCTTTTAATCCTTATCAAATTCCATTACTTAATACTATTATTTTAATTTCTTCTGGAATTACTATTACTTGAACTCATCATAATATTTTCATTGGGAATTTAAAAAAAATAATCTACAGAATAATAATTACTATTATATTGGGATTTATTTTTTTAATATTTCAATTATATGAATATAATATGGCCCCATTCTCCATAAATGATAGAATTTATGGAAATATTTTTTTTATTGCCACTGGTTTTCATGGACTTCACGTATTAATTGGAATAATTTATTTAATTGTTTGTATAAATCGAATTCTAAACCTTCAAATTAATGCAAATCACCATATTAGATTTGAATTAGCAGCATGGTATTGACATTTTGTTGATGTAGTATGGTTATTTCTTTTTTTAATTATCTATTGGTGAAATTATTTTTTTATTAGTATACATAGTATGTCTAATTTCCAATTAGAAGGATTCCATTGAAATAAAAAATAAATAAAAGTAAAATTTAATAATTTATAATTAAAATATCAAATTGCAAATTTGAAAAAGTTTAAACTTAAATTTAATAATAGAATTTTACTCATAAATAAATTTACAATTTATTGCATTTATCTGCCATATTATTATTTCTAACGAAAAATTTACATTTTAATTTTTTTAATTTTTTTTAGATTTTTATTACTTGTAGGCAGTTTAATTTTTAATAAAAAAATAAATTTTAATAAGGAAAAATATTCTACTTATGAATGTGGGTTTGATATTATTAATATTGCACGAACTCCCTTTTCTTTACGATTTTTTAAAATATCAATAATATTTGTTATTTTCGATATTGAAATTATTTTAATTACACCTTTAACTTTTACATTTTCTAATACTAATATCTTATTAATAATACTAATTATAATAATTATTATTATTTTAGGATTTATTTTTGAATGATATCAAGGATCTCTTGAATGAATTATATAGATATATATTTAAATATATAAAATCTATTCTGCAAATAGAAATTGATTAAAATCTATATCTATAACCATAAATTATTTTATAGTATAATTAATACATTCAACTTCGAACTGAAAAATAATAAAATATATTTAAAATAAAGATTATTAATTTAAGAACTTCTAATTCTTTCTCATGAATTTAATTCATTAATCTTTTTAATAAAAACCAAATTTGAGGTTTTTCACTGTTAATGAAAATATTGCAATATATTGCTTATTAAATTAAATATTTTTATAGTATATTATAATACTTAATATTTTCATTATTAAAATGTCCCCAAGGCCTAAAAATAACTTATTTTTAAAAAAAATTATTTTTTTATTATAACATTTTCAATGTTATGTTTTAAATTAAACTATAAAAATTAAAATAAAATTAAAAATATAACTATTAATATTAATATACTATAATATTTTATATTAAATATTAATTTATTTATTATTAAATAATAAAACTGCAATAAATCATTATAAATTCCTTTTGATTTTAACCTTTCTATTCAATATAAATCAATATTGTAATATCAATTTTTATAAAATTTATTAGAATTTAGTATATAAATATTATTTAAAAATCATATCCTTTGTATAAAATATATATATTTATAAAAATATTTATAGGTATTATTATTTAATATTCCCATATAAGAAATTATAATAATCAATCCTATCAATATTAAAATAATATTTAACATTTTAACATCAAATGTTAAAAAAAAAAATGGGAGTGGGTAAATTAACCATATCATAGAACTCCCAAAAACAATTACTATTACTCCTATCCTAATAATAGAATTATTTATAAAAATATCTTCTTGATATAAAATAATATTATTTCTATTATTCAAAATAAATAAATAATAAATTACTCGTAAAGAATATAAAACAGTATTCATAATAGCAAATATATATATTCATATATATATATATGAATTATTTATTATATATAAGAATTCAAAAATTATATCTTTTGAGTAGAATCCTCTTAAATATGGAAATCCTATCAAAGATAATAAAGATAAAAATATAATTGATCTGACTAATACAGAATAATTTATTACATTATTTATTTTTCGTAAATCCTGCCAACCTATTATATTATGAATAATAATTCCAGAACATATAAATAATAACGCTTTAAATAAAGCATGAGTTAATAAATGAAAATAGGCCATATCTATCATACCTACAGATAGAATTAATATTATAATTCTTAATTGGTTAAGTGTGGAAAAAGCAACAATTTTTTTTAAATCATATTCAAATAAAGCTACTAAGCCAGATATTATTATAGTTATAATTGATAATTTTATTAATAAAAAACTTATTAAATTATTATTAAAATAATAAGATAATCGAATAATTAAATATACCCCTGCAGTTACTAAAGTCGAAGAATGAACTAAAGAAGATACTGGGGTGGGTGCCGCCATAGCGGCAGGTAGCCACCTCCTAAAAGGAATCTGGGCTCTTTTTGTCATAGCTGAAAATATTAATATTAAAATTAATAAATAATATTTATATTCATTTATAGCCAATTCAAAAAATCCAAAACAATTAGTATTTAATATAATAATAACAGAAAGTAATATTCCAATATCCCCCAATCGATTGGTTATAATAGTAATTATCCCAGCAGTATAGGAAACTTCATTTTTATAAAAAATAACTAAACAAAAAGAAATTAAACCTAAGCCATCCCAACCTAATAAAATTATAATTAAATCTGGAGATAAAACTATTATTAATATAGATAAAACAAATAACAATATTAATAACTTAAATCTATCTTTATCCTTATCTATATATATATAAGATTTTGAATATAATATAATATTCCTAGAAATTATTAAGATAACTAAACAAAAAGAACAAACAATTCAATCAAATATAACGTAAAAAGATATTTCTCAAAATATACCATAAAATAAAGTATATTTAATAATATAAAATTTCATATTAATCAATAAAAATATCATCCCATATAAAAATATAAATATTAATAATATTATTAACAAATAAATATTTAAAAAAATTTTTTAGAGTTGGACGAACATCTTTATTTTCACAAAATAAAATTTTTATTAAAATATCTAAAAATTTTATAACATAAACATATTTATTTTTAATAAATATAATATTAAAGGAATAATATGTATATATATAATAATATATTCTCGAATATAAATATTATATATTGCAGTTAAAAATATAAATTTTCCATGGAATAATATTATATATAAATATAAAGAATATAAAGAACAAACTATAAAAATTAGTACTCTAATTATTATATAATATAAACATCATTTAATCGTAACTATAATTAATATAATTTCTGCAAAAATATTTATAAATGGGGGGACAGATATATTAATTATACAAAAAATAAATCATCAAAACCATATTCCAGGATACAAATTAATTAAACCTTTTAACATAAATATATTTCGAGTATGATAACGTTCATAAAAAAAATTTACTAAAACAAATAATGCACTTGAACATAAACCATGTCCAATTATTATTATTAAAGCCCCAGTCAGTCCAATTCTATGTATACCTAAAATACCCATAATAATGTATCCCATATGACATACAGAAGAGTATGCGATTATTATTTTTACATCTACTATTATTAAACAAATTATACCAATATAAAATGAACCTAATAATCTTAAAGAATATAAAATTCAATTAATCTGTATTATTATATTAATATCAAATATATATACTAATCGATATAGACCAAAACCCCCTATTTTTAAAATTACCCCTGCTAAAATTATTGATCCTATTACCGGAGCTTCAACATGAGCTTTAGGTAATCATAAATGTAAACCATAAATTGGTAATTTTACTAAAAACACCAATAATATACACATATAAATATATATATTATTAATATATACACTATCATATATTAATATGATAAAAGATAAATTTTTATAAATTGAAATTTTTAAAAAAAAAAATAATAAAGGCAAAGAACCTACCATAGTATATAATATTATATACATAGTAGAAATTGATCGTTCTTTTTGTATACCTCAAATTATAATTATATAAAATATTGGTAATAAAATTATTTCAAAAAATATAAAAAATATGATTATATTCACAGAACAAAATAATATAATTAAAATAAATAAAATTATATTTAATATGAATTTATACTCTATTCTCTTTTTATATAATCTTAATGAGACTATTATTATTATAATAATAATCCAAATTGTTAATAATGTTAATATAATTGACATATTATCTATGTATATATAATTATAAATCTGAATACTACCAAAATATTTTATTAATAAGCCCAATAAAAATATAAGTAGAAATACTATAACTTCAATTTTAATAAAAAAAGAAATAATAATCACACCAAATAAGTAAAATACTATTATCATAAATTATAACTTAATAAAAAATCTAACCTATAAAAATAAGAAATTAAAATTATTATACTTAATCCTAAACAAGCATCACAAACTATTATTACTATAAAATAATAAACATAGACTCATATATTAATCCTAATACAATTTAATAATAAAAAATAAAATATGATTATCATTAATTCCATATTAATTAAAAATATAAAAAAATTATTTATATTAACAATTATAAAAATTGAAAAGAATAAAATTAAAAATAAACATAATTTAATAATTACTATTATAATTTATATAAAATATTGATTTTGTAATTCAAAAAAAAAGAAATTTTAATAGTAATATACTAAATATCAGAAGAGATATGCTCATCATTAATCCCCAAAATTAAAATAATTTCTTATACTATCTTCTGAATTAAATGTTTTATTTTTATTAACATGTTTATAATATCTACCCGGCATCCAATCAATCTTATAATTCTTTTATTTTTTAATGTATCTATTATTAGAATTTATTACTTGTTTTCTTTTAAATCTAGTTGAATTAGAATAATATTAATTTTAATAACAAATAGAGGTTTAATAATTATTTATATTTACATGGTAAGATTATCTCCCAATCAAAAATTTAAATTACCAAATATTAAAAAAATTATCCTGATAATAATAATAGTAATTATTGCCAATTATAATAATAATTATATTATCTATATTAATAATACAATTAATAATAAATATAATCTATATATATATATATACCCCCACTCTATTAATATAATTATTATACTACTAGTAATTTTTTATTATATACTTATTATCATAGAACTAATTTCCAAAAGAAAAGCCCCACTCCAATTAAAATATTAATATATTACCTAATGTCTTTTTTATTTAACATATTTAAAAATAATTTATTAAATCTACCTACCCCCAATTCTATTAATTATTATTGAAATTTTGGATCTATATTGGGAATTTGTTTATTAATACAGATTATTACTGGAATTTTTTTAACATTTCATTATTGTAGAGATTCCTCCCTTTCTTTTTCATACATTGCACACATTATACGAGATGTAAATTATGGTAGCCTATTACGAATTTTTCATATAAATGGAGCCTCTTTATTTTTTATTTTTATTTACTGCCATATTGCCCGAGGACTATACTATATATCTTATCGATCCTATAAAACTTGAATTAGAGGTAATTTAATTCTAATTTTATTAATAATAACTGCGTTTTTAGGATATATTCTACCTTGGGGGCAAATATCTTATTGAGGGGCTACAGTTATTACTAACTTAATTAGGGCAATTCCTTATATTGGTAGTAATATTACTTTCTGACTATGGGGAGGTTTTTCAGTAAATAATTTTACACTTATTCGATTTTTCTCTTTACATTTTTTAACCCCTATAATTCTAATAATAATAGTAATAATTCACCTAATATTTTTACATGAAACAAAATCTAATAATCCACTTGGATTACAAAATATTGATTTTTTACCATTCCATCCCTTTTTTACTTGAAAAGATTTAATATTTTTTATATTTACATTAATATGATTTTTTATTATAAATATAAGTAATCCTTATTTCTTTTCAGACCCAGAAAATTTTAATCCTGCAAATAGAATAATTACACCCTTACATATTCAACCGGAATGATATTTTTTATTTGCTTATTCAATTTTACGTGCAGTCCCAAACAAATTTGGAGGGGTTATTATACTATTTATAAGAATTTTAATTTTATCAATTTATCCCATCATAATTAAAAATAAATTTAATAATCAAAATTATTATTTATTTAATAAATTAATACTATTTAATTTTTTCTTTTCTTTTATAATATTAACATATTTAGGATCTATACCTATAGAATATCCATGAATTAATATAAATCAAAGTTATATATGATTATATTTCTCTTATTTTTTAATAACCCCTCTTTTTTTTATTAAAAAATAATATTTAATATTTGATTGTTTAAGTTAAATAAACTTTTTATTTTGAAAATAAAATATAAGAATTATTCTTAATAATCTTCACCATAACAATAAATTAAATTTTAATATTTTTTAATTTAATATCCTTTATATTTATATCCATTAATATAATATTAATATATACTTTTATATATCTATAATAATATTTCCACATCTAAAATTTAGATTGGAATCTATTTTTTATTTTGAAAATAAAAAGTTTATTTAACTTAAAATTTTATATTAAAAATAATATAATTCCTACAAAAAATAAAATTATTTTTATTAATTTAATTATGTTAATTTTAAATAATACATTATAATGTATTATTGTATATACAGATAAATTTATATAGACATACATATTAAATATAATCACAATCATTAAAATAATAAATCTAAATGATTCATTAAATAATAAAATACTTATTATTTTAGAAAATATAAATATAAATGGGGGCAATCCTCCTATTAAAAATATTAATAATATAAAATATATTTTTATTTTAAAATTTAAAAATTTTAATTGGTAAATTGAATTTATTTTATATAAATTTATTAATTCAACCAATATATACATTATTATAATATAAATTATATAATAAATCATTCACAATCATTCATTTTGAAAACTAAAAATAAAAATTCAAGACATATTAACATATCTTGAATACATAAATAATTTTCGAATCGAAACTTGATTATATATTATAATTATTATATAGATAGAATTTATAAAAATAAATAAATCTATATAAAAAAAATCTAATTTATAAATAATTCAAAGAGGAATAATTTTTTGAAAAATATTAAAAATAAAAAAATTATTTCATTCTAAACCTTCAATAAAATCATTTAATCAAAATCTAAAGGGGAAGATACCTAATTTAAATATTATAATTATAACAACTATAATCTTATTAATCTCCAATATTAAAATATTCCTATGTATTAAAGAAAAAAAAAGAAAAAAAAGACTCCCGATTGTTTGAATTAAGAAATATTTAATTATCCTATTAATAGAAATGTTTTTTCCTGTGTATATTATTATTAAAAACGAAATTAAATTAATTTCAATTATAATTCAAATAAAAAATATATTTCCCAGACTAAAAACTATAAATACTCTAAATAATAATGTATTTATTGAAATAAATTGAATTCATGAAAATTTAATAATTAGTATGTCTGATAAAAGAATTATTTTGATAGAATAAAAAATGTATATTAATATACTACTAATATTATATAAAGTAAACTAAACTAATAAGTTAATAGGTTCATACCCTATATATGATATAATCCTTTATAATCTTTTCTAAATTTTATACAATATATTATTGTAATAAAAAAATAAATAAACAAAATAATAAAATTATTGGAAGTAATCCTTTTCAAATTATGATTATTATTAAATCATATCGAAATCGAGGCAATCCCCCCCGCAATAATAAAACTAAAAAAATTAATACTATAGTAAAATATATTCTACCCCCTTTAAAAATAATTCTAGTTAAAAAAGATATAAAAATAATATTACCATACTCAGCCATAAATAAGATAGCAAATAAAATTCCCCCATACTCAACATTATATCCAGATACTAATTCAGATTCCCCTTCAACAAAGTCAAAAGGAATACGATTTAACTCAGCTAGTAAAACAACTCCCCAAACTAAAAAAAATAATCTTATTGTTAATAAGTAACTATAAGAATAATTTTGAATAAGTATTATTTTCTTAAAATTTAATCCTATTGAGGGTAAAAATAATATAACAATTATAAATGAAAAAACAACTTCATAAGAAATTGTTTGAGCTACACCACGATAAGATCCTAATAAAGAATACTTTGAATTTGATGATCAACCACAACCTATAACAATATAAACACCTATTCTTGAGATAATTATGATTATAATCATACTAAATTCTAACTCTATCCCCCCATTATATTTATATATAATAATTATAAAATATAATAGTAATAATATCAAAGAAAATAAAGGAAAAATTATAAACATTAGTTTATTTAATATTTTATACAAAACTATTTCCTTCATCAATAATTTAATTGCATCAGCAATTGGTTGCATTAAACCAGAAAACAAAATTTTATTAGGCCCTTTACGAATTTGAATATATCCTAAAATTTTTCGTTCTAATAAAGTAATAAACGCAACCCTAATCAAAATAAACAAACAATAATATAATTTAACAAAAATTAAAGAAATTATTGAAAACTATTTAAGTATAAAAGAAGCTTAAATTCTTTGCATTATTCTGCCATATCAATACCTAACTAAATTATCAACTGGTAATTCCTAAACCTAATTTAGATTCTAAATCTAATGCATTATTCTGCCTAGCTAATTAAAATAATTAATATTAGTATTCCTTTCGTACTAACCAATATCTAATTAACCAATAGATAGAAACCAACCTGATTTACATCGGTCTGAACTCAAATCATGTAATGATTTAATAGAGGAACAATCTACCTTTCTAAATAACTTCATTTAAAAGGTTCATTAATTCAACATCGAGGTCGCAAACTATTTTATCAATATGAACTATCCAAAATAATAACGCTGTTATCCCTAGAGTATCTTTTCCTATATTTAAAAAATAAATTCAAAATAAAGATAAATATTCTTTTTCAATCGCCCCAATTAAATTATATTAAAATAATTTTTAATTTTAAAAATAATTAAGATTCATAGGGTCTTCTTGTCCCATTAATACATAAAAACTTTTTCATTTTTAAATTAATTTTTAATTTTTAAAAAAAAACAATTTATATACATTCATCCATTCTCTTAGCACCCATTTAAAATCTTATTTCAATACCTTTGTATAGTTATATTACTACAGCAATTTAATATCATCATTGAGCAGAATATATTTTTAATTAAATCTAAAAAAAATGTTTTTGTTAAACAATTGTATATAACTTTGTCGAATTTTTATTTTTAAAATTATTAATTATACTAATCTATTCATTTTTTTAATTATTAATTAATAAATAATTTATATTCAATAATTAATATATTAATTCAATATAAATATAATTATTACAAAAATGAATTATTATTAAATCTTATTATTTACCAAATTTACAAAACCTATAACTCATTATATAACTTATCTCATATAAAATAAATCTTTTAATATACCAATATAAAAAAAAAAGAAAATATATAAAATATTATTTTTTTAACTAGAAATATAAATTCCAATTTACTTTTCATAATATAAAATAATTTATTTAATATTATTAAATATATTAATACTTTATTTTATAGTTAAATTTACTTCGAGATATAAAAATATTTTATAAATATAAAATAGCCCTTATACAAAAGGTACAAAAATTACTTTTCCATTAATATAAATTATCCCCTACAGTACAATAATATAAATAATAATTTTTAATCTTTTAAAAATAATATTTACTTTAAAAAAATTATTTAATTTATAAGAATAACAAAAAAATTTGTATTTTTATATTGTAAATATAATAATAATACTCTTAATTGAATTAAAATAATTCATGAAAAGATAACAAAAAATGTTTATAATTATAATTTATAATATAATATCTTTAAAATTACCTTCCGGTAATTTTACTTTGTTACGACTTCTTTCAAAATTTGAAAATGACGGGCAATATGTACATATTTTATTATAAATTTCAAAATTACATATTTTATAATTTTTACTTTTAAATTTTACTCTAATATAACTTTTCAATTATAATATAGTTAATAAAAATATAATATAATTCACCTCATTCTTTACTATAAACTGCACCTTGATTTAATATTTTAAATTTAATATTTATTAATATGATAATATTATATATGATAATAATAATGGTATACAAACTAAATTTATAAAATAAAATAAGATTTTGGGGTTGTATCCATAACAGGGCAAATTCCTCTAATTTAATAAAATACCGCCAACTATATTAAATTTACATATAGTTACTATTTATTTATTTTATAAATAAAAGGGTATCTAATCCTTGTTTTTAATTATAAAATCGTATTCTAATTTATATTTTTTTTATAAAATCAAATTTCACCTTAAATTTTAAAAAATCAACTATTATTTTATACTAATTTCAACAAAAGAAAATATTATATTATTTAATAGTATAACCGCAATTGCTGGCACTACTTTTAAAAAAATAATTAAATAAATAACTTAATAATTAAAAATTTAAAAATTTTATTTTCTAAATAAGCTTTATAAAAATTAATTTTATAAAAATTATTTACTTCTATAATACTTATTCTTATAATAATTTTATAATTTTTTTATAAAAAGAAAATCTTTTTTTTTAAAAACTAAAATAATTAGAGAAAATTAAATTAAATAGTAAATATTTATAGTAATAAATTATTATTTTTATCCAAGTGATGGGCTCACCATCTCATAATATTAAAGTTAACCTTGGCCCGTCAGAATAAATATATGAGGTGAGGTAGTTACTTCATAAATCTTAATCCTCTTAGCTGAATTCTTGATGCTTCCTCTAATTCTCATTTATTAATATATTTGGTTGTTGAATATTATCCTAAAGTTAACTTTTATTATTATTAATAATAAATAATAAAATTTATTTTATTTCAAATAAAGAATTTTTAATTTATTGTATTATAAATAGTATTTATTGTATTTCAAATGAGAAATAGATAAAAAGATAATTTGCATTTATCCTTTAAACAAAGCTTATCCTTATAGGCTTTAATAGTAATTAAATATATGTTATATATAAATTTTTTAAATTTATTATAGACTTTTTTTATTGATAAGTCTATTTCCTCTACTATAAATCCATACTTAAGAAATATATAACACTATAGAAGAAAATATTATAATTCGTTAGCATAATGATAAAAACATTCCAAATAAAAGAAATCATGAAACTTTCTAGGAGTAATAATTACAATACGTTAATATAAGATGAGTTTCGACAAATTAAACTTTTTTTTATTATTTCCATTCTTATGGAAAGAACGGGATTATGACGTAGACATTTAATTATCTCTTAATCTGAATTATTTAAATTTGACATGTCGATTTAATTCTGTGGGAGTTTTATGAAAAAAAATTTTTTTTTCATAAAACTCCCACAGAATTAAATCGACATGTCAAATTTAAATAATTCAGATTAAGAGATAATTAAATGTCTACGTCATAATCCCGTTCTTTCCATAAGAATGGAAATAATAAAAAAAAGTTTAATTTGTCGAAACTCATCTTATATTAACGTATTGTAATTATTACTCCTAGAAAGTTTCATGATTTCTTTTATTTGGAATGTTTTTATCATTATGCTAACGAATTATAATATTTTCTTCTATAGTGTTATATATTTCTTAAGTATGGATTTATAGTAGAGGAAATAGACTTATCAATAAAAAAAGTCTATAATAAATTTAAAAAATTTATATATAACATATATTTAATTACTATTAAAGCCTATAAGGATAAGCTTTGTTTAAAGGATAAATGCAAATTATCTTTTTATCTATTTCTCATTTGAAATACAATAAATACTATTTATAATACAATAAATTAAAAATTCTTTATTTGAAATAAAATAAATTTTATTATTTATTATTAATAATAATAAAAGTTAACTTTAGGATAATATCCAACAACCAAATATATTAATAAATGAGAATTAGAGGAAGCATCAAGAATTCAGCTAAGAGGGTTAAAATTTATGAAGTGACCACTATATTTCATATATTTATTTTGGCAAACCAGAGTTAACTTTAATATTATGAGATGGTGAGCCCATCACTTGGATAAAAATAATAATTTATTACTATAAATATTTACTATTTAATTTAATTTTCTCTAATTATTTTAGTTTTTAAAAAAAAAGATTTTAGTTTTTTAATTTGACTATACAACGAGTATAAAAATCAATTTTATAACAAGACTTGTAATATTTTGCCCATCATCTCATAATATTAAAGTTAACCTTGGCCCGTCAGAATAAATATATGAGGTGAGGTAGTTACTTCATAAATCTTAATCCTCTTAGCTGAGTCCCTGATGCCCCCTCAAATCCTCATTTATTAATATATTTGATTCAAACTTACAAAAATTAAAAATAGTTTAAATTCCATCACTATAGGAAAATTAAACTAAATAAAAATTATTTTTTAAATAAGATTTATCTTATTTTTATTATTATATAATAATAGTAAATT